GAGAAAAGTCATACAAAGTTATATACAAATCACTACCCCCTTTTTTGTATTTCCTTAATTTATTTCCTTAATTGAATTTCGGTTGATTAGGATGAAGTTCCTTAAAAACTTCCGCCTTCTTTAAAATATCCTGAACAGTTCCTGTAGGTTGAGCCCCTTTTTCAAGGAAATATAAAATAGCAGGAACATTTAAATAAGTTTGATTCTTTATCGGATCATAAAAACCCACTTTACGAAGATCTTTTCCTTCTCTTCGGGATCGAACATCAATTGCAACGATTCGATAGACGGCTCATTGGGATAGATGTAGATGAACAACACCCCCCCTAGAAACGTATAGGAAGCTTTCTCCTCGTACGGCTCGAGAAAAATGATTGATTCGAGGTTTTGTCTCTGTATGGAATTCTATCTAAGAAATGACAACTGGGTCCATAAAATGATCAAATCAATTAAAGATGTTAGTCTTTTTTTTCTTCTTTCTTTCTGAAAATGAAAAAGAAACCATTCGTACTCTCATAACTCAAGTTGGATAACTTTCAAACAGTTCAAAGAAAAATCTTTCGGCAATTTCATTTATTGAGCGGTCTTTCCTCCTTTTTTGTTTGTCTCGTTTAAAATCGATTTGGATTCTTCAGTCTGATCCAGTTATTAAGACAATTAAAAAGGTGTTTCCTTGTTCTGGGATCCTTTATCTTTCTTTTATTTTTAATCATTGGGTTTAGACATTACTTCGGTGCTTTTTAATCCTTTCAAAATGGCAGCAACATACCCTTTTTGCGATTTCTATGAAAGAATCCTACAGACGATGGATTCCCGGGTGAAACACTTTGGATCGAAAAAGTTTGATCAATTCCAAGAAATTTTGGAATTGGAAACTTGCTCGAATTGGATTCTTTAGATTTCCATACCGAAGATATATTTACGAAGTTGTTCCAATTTTTTTATTGATTGGCATTAACCCTAGACCTTTGCCCCGAGAAATAAATTAATACTTTCTACTCGAGCTCCATCATGGACTCTTTACATTACCAATGATGTCGAGCCAAGAGCACCTTCATTCCTACATAAAATGGTGGATGTACAAATCCACAACGGATCGTGTCCTTCAAGTCGCACGTTGCTTTCTACCACATCGTTTCAAACGAAGTTTTACCATAACATTCCTCTAAGAACCGGTATGGAATTGATTCAATTATGGAATCATGAATAGTCATTGGTTGGGCTGATGTATAAACACCATAATCTATAGTATTTTCTATATCTATATACTATAGATATAGGTGGATAAAGATTTTTCTGAAGAAGTCTTAGTAAGACCCCATCAATAATATTAATTTGTCTAACATATTAATTAATATATATATATAAATACTAATAAATAAGACGAATAAATGAGTTCTTTTTGATTCTGCATCTTCACGTGACTCAATAGGAGAGATTGACCTATTTCATACTTCTTCAAATAGCAAAGATTCAGCTTCTAAGGAATGATTAAAACGATTTATCTTTCGATATCATTATTTGAAGAAATTTTGATCATCTTAGGAAAAAAGACTTATCTTTTTTTTAATTGAATCATCAACGATTTCAATGATTTAAAATAGATAAATACACCAAACAACAAATCCAATTTTTTTATGAGATGGATAAAAAAAGATTAATGTAAGGTAAGATTTTAATTCTTATTCTTTTTTTTTTTTTTTTCATCTGATTGATAAAATCCAAAGAGGAGGTTTTCGTATCTATCAATTCGATCAAATAGACTGAGCAATTGTCACTGTTTATAGATATTGAAATGAACGCCTTCCCATTACTGATTAACTCCTATCTACCCCATTCTATGGGACTGATGCAGCATAAATCAAAAGAAAAGAAGGGGGTGTCCTAGTCTTTTTTATTTTTACGAAATGCGAGCTGTCTAGGCACAAAGCCAAACAAGTCCAGATTAAGTCAAGTTTTTGCTCCTTAACCACATTCCAGCTAACATTTCGATTTTAAACAGAACATTGTTAAAAAAGCAATCTATATTCTCATAGAATATATATATGTTCTGGGACGGAAGGATTCGAACCTCCGAATAGCGGGACCAAAACCCGTTGCCTTACCACTTGGCCACGCCCCATTTAGATTTCTATTCGATACTAATAAAGTATATTGCTGGTTTTGTTTGTTTGTCAACTCTAGTCCAAATATCTATAGAATAGATTAGATTGGTACTAGGATTTTGCTATGTTTTTGGTATGTGTAGATATAGAATTCAACTTAATTTATTGATCATTACATATAATTCAATTAAGATATTGTATGAAAATATGATTTTTTCAATTCTCCTTTGAGAAAAGGAGGATTTTTGATTGGGTGGGTTCAAAGAAAAAGAAGGATTTTTTGTTTACCTTACTTACTTTCCTTTTCCTTATATCAATAACTCAATCAAAATGCAATTATCTCCAAGAACAAAAAGTCTGTTATGCTTAATACCTTTAGTTTGATCGGTATCTGT